ATGCTTGATTCATCAGAAGTAATGTAATAACCCGGCCTGGTTAAGTACTGGCCGGGGGAATGGACTTTTCTTACAAAATGAAAATGAAGGAAGTAAGTCAATTTAAATCTTTTTTACTTCGCCTGTCACACCACATAAAAAATTTTCAATTTGAATTGGGAGAGATGGCTGAGTGGACTAAAGCGACAGATTGCTAATCCGTTGTACGAGTTATTTGTACCGAGGGTTCGAATCCCTCTCTCTCCGCTCCCCTCGATCGCTTCAGACTTTCAAAATCTTTTTTTTTATTCCTCACGTCCAGGATTACGGCCCGGATCATTAGATAAGAATCCAAAGATGAAGAGAGAAACAAAAAATATGACTACTGTGTAAACAAAGAGTTTGAGAGTAAGCATTACACAATCTCCAAGATTTTTTTTGAAAAGGGAAATAGATTGCCTATTTTTTATCACATACACTATGTTGACATAGTGCCCCAAAAAGAAACCAAAAAGAAAATGAAGTTTTTTCTTGAAAAAGGTAATTTTTACTAATTTTTTGTTTTTGTAATGTAATAATAATAAGAAAAGCAAGATTCTGATTCCTTCATTACCAAAAATTTTTGGTATTTTTGGTTATATCCATTATTTGGTATTGTGGGGTCTTTAGAAAGTCCTTGTTTACTGGAAGGTCAGAACAAGGAAATAAGTTGATCAAAATTTATCACCGCGCGATTATTATTTTCGAATGGAGGGTTCATAATGTAAAATTTATAAGATCTTATAAATTTTCTAAAAATTTGTTTCGTAAAAATCATGAATTTTTCGGAGCATTAAAGATTTTATCGAAAACTTACAGCAGCTTGCCAAACAAAGGCTAAGAGCAAAAATAGTACAGGTATGACAGGCATAACATCTACGATAGGATTGAAAAAGGCATAAGCCTCGGGCAATTTGCCGAAGAAAAAACTACTCGAAGAAAGGGTCGAATTAAGACAGATACAGATTAAACTAAAGATATTAAGCATAACAAACATTTCATTCTTGTAGATTAGAAAATTAGATTTTGATTGAGTTCTTTTTATGAGGGAAAAATGAAAAGGTAGGTCAAAAAACCTTCTTGTTCTTCGAACGCTCTCAAATCAAAAATCTTCCCTTTCATTCTCAAATGAGAATACAAGGAATTTTAGTTTCATACAATATCTTAATTTAATTTTATGGAATGATCAATCATTTTTTTCTAGATTTTCATGTGTTGAATCTTAACAGTAATATATTTCATATATATTTGAATTGGGATTGACGAACGACTAATACCAATATTAGTCTTTATTAGTCTCAAAGAGAAATTCGAAATCGAAATGGGGCGTGGCCAAGTGGTAAGGCAACGGGTTTTGGTCCCGTTATTCGGAGGTTCGAATCCTTCCGTCCCAGAGCGTCTACATGAGAAAGGAAAGAGTCTTTTCTTTAACAAATTTCTCTTTAAGTTTGGAAATTTTTTTCTTTAATCTTGGATATAGTGTCACCTTTTGTTCTGATTTTTCTATAAAAATAAAACTTTTTTCATTTAGTTTTTCACAAATGCGATTGAGTGTACGGGTAGAAATAAAGATATTTCATTGAATTCAAAATTCAAAACCATTTTTGGGTATATCATTTTGGGTATATCATTAAGAGACTACTATTTTAATAGTCATATTGAAGTAAGTTACTTAGGAAAACTCTTTTTTCCATGAAATCTGAATTCTCGTATTATGTAATTCATTATGGAATTCTGAATTGAAATAGAAAAAGAGATCTTTTTCTATTTCATACTCATGAAAACAAAAATTCTTTTTTTTATGAACCTGGGTACTCGAAGAAATTTGAAAAATCTATATTCTAAATATAGAGAAACTTATGACTTTTTCGAGTTATTGGAATAGCTTATATTTTGTTAATAACTGATTTTATTCCGGAATTGGAAAATCCATAGGGCCGTTCTTTTTAGATTTAGAGTTTATTTGTTCGAGAAGAATTTTTTCCATAATTTAACATAACATCCCGAATGATCTGTTGAAGATTTTAATTAGATTTAAGGAAATGGATTCACTTTTCTTTTTTCTTTTTTAGAAATTTCTTTCACCCCATAGGATAGAGGGGCGAAATAACTTAAATCCTATAACTTAAATCCTTTATAATATAAGACTTTTTTCCAGATAATTATTTACCTTTCCCTAGATACATACATAAAAAATATTTTGTATCATTGAGCCAATGACTATTCATGATTCCATATTGAATCAATTGCATACCGTTTCAAAATAAAATTTAAAATGAGAGGAGTGTTATGGTAAAACTTTGTTTAAAACGATGTGGTAGAAAGCAACGTGCGACTTGAAGGACATAATTCACTGTGGATTTTTCCATCCGCCATTTTCTATAGGAATGAAGATGCTAGGAATGAAGATGCTCTTGAATCGACATAGTTTGTTCTGTTCCTATTAGGAACCCAATTTGTATTGGGTTGGTAAATAGGAATAGTACATGATGGAGCTCGAGCAAAACGTATTGATTTATTTATCGGGGGGGCGAATCTAGGGTTAGTAACAATTAATAAATTAGACTACTTTGTTAAGGATATCCTCAATATAGAAATTCAAATTTTAAATTGCAGGATTCAAATCCCAACAAGTTTGAAATAAAAGAAATAACATTTTTTATATTACATTACAAGTTACAAGGGAAAAAATCGTTCATATTATCTTTCTATAGAAGGAAATAACAAAAAACAAAAGGTATGTTGCTGCCGTTTTGAAAAAGGGGATAAGGATCACCAAAGTAATGTCTAAACCTAATGATTTTAAAAAGTAAAGAGAAAGAATTCCGGAACAAGGAAACACTATTTTCAATTGTCTCAATATTTTATTTTTAGTATAATGATGGAGACTAAAAAAAGATTCGAGACGAAACAAACAAAAGAGGTTAGAGACGACTCAAGAAATGCCTAAGGATTTACCTTCGGACTTTTTCAGAATTACCCAACTTGAGTTATGAGTACGAATGATATTTCTTTTTTTTTTTTTTTTTTATTTCATTTTTTTCTCAACAATTTATTCATATTGACAATGGTGTGTCGAACAAATATAATTCGATCGTAGATAAATAGATCTGTTTATTTCGATCTTTATTTATTTTATTTATGGGTTTTTCCTTTACTTCATTCAAATTATGGGTTTGCCAAATTTATTATTTGTTATATAAGATATATTTTTTTAACGAAAATCAAAAATTTTTTCTATTTTATAAAAAAGGGGGTCGGTCTTTAAATGTAAATTTTTACATTTTTTTTATCTGTCTTTAATTTAATCCAATTTACTTTGCTATTTTGTTTGCTATTTTGTTTAATTGATCATCTAATCTTTCCTTTATATTTCTTTTGAATTCCAAATTCAATGTTTTTACGTAGTTGTAGAGTTCAATTTCATTTTTTCCACTTGTATATACATATTTATCTGGGTTGCTAACTCAATGGTAGAGTACTCGGCTTTTAAGTGCGATTATGGTTTTTTACACATTTGAATGAAGTAACGAATTCGTCCAGACTTTTGGTAGAGTCTATAAGACCACGACTGATCCTGAAAGGTAATGGATGGAAAAAACCGCATGTCGTAATAAAATAATAAGAAAAAATAGAATTGAATTTTCATTTTTGAATTTCTTATTATATTCTTTTGAATTTCTTATTATATTCTTTCTTATTTTAATTTTAAGAAATTCACAGTTAGAATTTGGTCTAGTGAATAAATGGATAGAGCTCTATGGCTCTAATTCTGGTAAAAAAAAAAAAAAAAAGCAACGAGCTTTTATTCTTAATTTGAATAATTTCCCGATCTAATTAAACGTTAAAAATAACTTAGTGCCTGATGTGGGGAAGGGGTCTCCTGTAAATGGACCTTTGATTCTTTTTTTTTAAGAATAAAAAAAAATCCTACCTATTTTCTATTACGGATTGGAAACTAATGTGTAGAAGAAACAGTATACTGACAAAAAAAATTTCCAAAGTCAAAAGAGCGATCGGGTTGTAAAAATAAAAGATTTTTTATCCTCTGATAATTTATTTAATAGAACGAAGATAAACCTATTGGATAGTAGAAGGGGAGAGGAAAAAGATCTGTTGATTGGACTCTGCATTTCCGGGGTATATATTTTTTTCATACACGATACATACTCTGTTCTGACCGTATTGCACTATGTATAATTTGATAATACAAGAAATACCTATTGTTTCTGGTTCAAGTAGAAATTGAAGTCAATGGAAGAATTACAAGGATATTTAGAAAAAGGTAGATCTTGGCAACAATATTTCCTATATCCGTTACTCTTTCAGGAGTATATTTATGCACTTGCTCATGATCATGGTTTAAATGGTTTGATTTTTTATGAACCCGTAAAAGTTTTTGGTTATGATAATAAATCTAGTTTCTCACTTGTAAAACGTTTAATTACTCGAATCTATCAAAAGAATTCTTTGATTTCTTCGGTTAATTATTCTAACCAAAATTTTTTTATTGGTCACACTCACAACATTTTTTTTTATTCTCATTTTTATTCTCAAATTATATCAGAAAGTTTTGCAATTATTGTGGAAATTCCATTTTCCTCGCGATTAGTATCTTATTTAGAAAAAAAAGAAATACCAAAATATCATAATTTACGATCAATTCATTCAATTTTTCCTTTTTTAGAAGATAAATTATTGCATTTAAATTATGTTTTAGATATACTAATACCTCATCCCATCCATATGGAAATCTTGGTTCAAATCCTTCAGTGCGGGATTCAAGATGTTCCCTTTTTACATTTATTGCAATTCTTTCTTCACGAATACCATAATTGGAATAATCTCTCCATTACTCAGAAGAAATCTATTTATGTTTTTTCGAAAGAAAATAAAAGATTCTTTTGGTTCCTATATAATTCTTATGTATTTGAGTGCGAAATTTTATTAGTGCTTATTCGTAAACAATCCTCTTATTTACG